TGTTGCGTATGTATCGCGAATTCAAATAGAGAAAATATCGATATAGAGTATCTTTTCTTTCTACTCGAATCTCCCCCTAAGCCCCCATTTTGTTACTAATAACTGGTGTTGTTGGATTGAATTAAAAATAAGAACAGAATAGTTTATGAAATTCAATTCGGAAGAAACTCTTTATTTCGATTTTGATATTCATTTTAAAATTGAATATCAAAATTGGAATTGAATTTCATTTTCAGACAAGACTGGATTATCATCCATATATTTATATCTTTCATATCGAAAGAGAAATAAGATAATATTGTATTGAATTAATTTCTATTTAATTCATCTCGTGAATTTCTCTATTTTCTATTTCATTTTTATTTCTAGTTGATAATAATAGAGAATAAGATATAGAGAATATATAGAATTTTATTTCTATTCTATTATTATTATTTCTATTATATAGATATATAGAATACTCACTTCGATATAATAATTAGTATGATATAATAATTAGTATAGAATACTACTAAAAATTAGTATAAGATATGTTTATAGTAATAACAGGTCTAAATATTCAATCGAGGTACCCCATTCTATGACAACTCTCAATAGCTTACCTTCTATTTTTGTGCCGTTAGTAGGACTAGTATTTCCGGCAATTGCAATGGCGTCTTTATTTCTTCATGTTCAAAAAAACAAGATTTCTTAGATCTTATGTGTTCAAATCTCATCCATTTTTTTTTTCAAGACTTAGATATAGCTAATACAGATGTGCATTTAATAGAGTATGTTATGGTATAACATAGGGGCATAAATAAAGCAGCTCTTATATATCCGTAAATAGATGTTCGAAATATACAAACAATATAGGGAAATAAGTTTCGAATTATTTATTTCCAAATAGATTGGTCGAGAAGATGCCTGAAACGGAAAGTCGATCTATCTATATGTATGTAGATATTTCTAGAAGATCCTAAAAAAGGGATATTCTTTTATTTTATACCTAACCCATTCGACGAATTACTTCGATTATTCCGAAAGGAAAGGGTTACACGCGAATGGCACTAGTTGATGAGAGTTACTTCGGAAACAAAAAGTTTCTCCAGTCCAATAAAAAAAAAATGCAACTAGATCTAATATGAGTTGGCGATCCGAACATATATGGATAGAACGTATAGTGGGGTCTCGAAAACTAAGTAATTTCTTCTGGGCCTTGATCCTTTTTTTAGGTTCATTAGGATTCGTCTTAGTTGGAACTTCCAGCTATCTCGGTAAGAATTTTATATCTTTCGTTCCGTATCAGCAAATCGTTTTTTTTCCACAAGGGATCGTGATGTCCTTCTACGGGATCGCGGGTCTCTTTATTAGTTCCTATTTGTGGTCTACAATTTCGTGGAATGTGGGGAGTGGCTATGATCGATTCGATCTAAAAGAAGGAATAGTGTGTATTTTTCGTTGGGGATTTCCTGGGAAAAAGCGTCGCATCTTCCTACGATTTCGTATGAAGGATATTCAGTCGATCAGAATAGAAGTTAAAGAAGGCATTTATCCTAGTCGTATCCTTTATATGGAAATAAAAGGACAGGGAGCCATTCCATTGACGCGTACTGATGAAAATTTCACCCTGGGTGAAATTGAGCAAAAAGCTGCCAAATTGGCCTATTTTTTGCGCGTACCAATTGAAGTATTTTGAAATGAAATATGAAATCAAAATATTTCTATAAATAAAAAAAGAAAAGGGGAGTTCTTTTAAGTCGAAATCGGCATACTATTCCTTGAAATGTTTGTTTTTGTTTTCGCTTTAGCATTCATTGAGAACGCGAAGCAGTTTCAAATTGGATCAATTAGATTATCTGTAAACAATATTTTTATTATTTCTTCATTTAAAGTCGACTCTTTATTATTCTATATTCTTTCTAGATTCATAATTAATGAATGGGAAATAAAAAAAGGGAATAGATTCCGGGGTTCGATGCCTTAGAATAGAACTTATGTTTGATAAAAATAAAAATAGTAGATCGCAGCGCATAGATTCGAAGAATGAGGCGAGTTCATTAGCAATTCAAAAATAAAAAATGGAAAAAAAGAAAGCATTTCTCCCTTTTCTTTCTGTTATATTTATAGTATTTGTGCCTTGGTGGGTTTCTCTTTCATTTAAGAAAAGTGTTGAATCTTGGGTTAATGATTGGTGGAATACTACACAATCCGAAACTTTTTTGACGAATATTCAAGAAAAGGGTATTATAGAAAAATTCATCGAATTAGAAGAACTCTTCCTATTGGACGAAATAATAAAGGAATACCCCGAAATAGGGTTGCAAAGGGCTCATATAGGAATCCCCAAAGAAACGATCCAATTGATAAAGATAAACAATGAGGATCATATCCATCTGATTTTGCACTTCTCGACAAATATAATCTGTTTCATTATTTTTAGTGCTTATTCAATTCTAGGTAATAAAGAACTTCTTGTTCTTAACTCTTGGGTTCAAGAATTTCTATCTAATTTAAGTGACACAATAAAAGCTTTTTCTATTCTTTTATTAACTGATTTATGTATCGGATTCCATTCGCCCCATGGTTGGGAACTACTGATTGACTATGTCTACAAAGATTTTGGTTTTGTTCATAATGAGAAAATTATATCTGGCCTTGTTTCGACTTTTCCAGTCATTATAGACACAATTTTTAAATATTGGATCTTCCATTATTTAAATCGTCTATCTCCATCACTTGTAGTGATTTATCATTCAATGAATGATTGATCCAACTCGAATATTTCTTATATTGCACATAAGCAAAGCATTTTAAGACGTACCCACTCCTTCGAACCTACGGAGATTTCCCCTCGAATATTTTCTATTCGCGTAAAAGAATTTCCGTAAATAGCATACTTGTGGATAGGGAACTATCCGAGTGACCTACCTCATTTTATTGTAGAAATTTTTGGGATCAATGATTGGACTATGCACATTCAAAATAACCTTTTTTTTTCTTGGATCACGGTAAAGAAAGAAATTATTCGATCTATTTCCGTATCGTTTATGATATATATCATCACTCAAGCATCTATCTCAAATGCGTATCCCATTTTTGCTCAGCAGGGTTATGAAAATCCGCGCGAAGCAACCGGGCGTATTGTATGTGCCAATTGCCATTTAGCTAATAAGCCCGTGGATATTGAGATTCCGCAAACAGTACTTCCTGATACTGTATTTGAAGCAGTTGTTCGAATTCCTTATGATACGAAAGTGAAACAAGTTCTTGCTAATGGCAAAAGGGGGGGGTTGAATGTGGGTGCTGTTCTTATTTTACCTGAAGGATTTGAATTAGCACCCCCGGATCGTATTTCACCCGAGATGAAAGAAAAGATAGGCAATCTTTCTTTTCAGAACTATGGACCCACTAAAAAAAATATTCTTGTTATAGGTCCTATTCTTGGTCAGAAATATAGTGAAATAACTTTTCCTATTCTTTCCCCGGATCCCGTTAATAATAAAGATGTTCGCTTCTTAAAATATCCCATATATGTGGGGGGGAACAGAGGAAGGGGTCAAATTTATCCTGACGGGAACAAGAGTAACAATACGGTTTATAACGCTACAGCCGCCGGTAGAGTAAGTAAAATCATACGAAAAGAAAAGGGGGGATACGAAATAACTATAGCGGATACGTTAGATGGGCGTCAAGTGGTTGATATTATTCCTCCAGGGCCAGAGCTTCTCGTTTCAGAGGGCGAATCTATCAAACTTGATCAGCCATTAACGAGTAATCCTAATGTGGGTGGATTTGGTCAAGGGGATGCTGAAATAGTACTTCAAGATCCATTCCGTGTACAAGGTCTTTTGTTCTTCCTGGCATCTGTTATTTTAGCACAAATCTTTTTGGTTCTAAAGAAGAAACAGTTTGAGAAGGTTCAATTATCCGAAATGAATTTTTAGATTTGCAAATCTAAAAATCTCAACTTCGGAAATGAAAAGGAATCAAATTCTTATTGGTGTTATGCATGATCCAAAATTATGAACCCATTTTTGCTTGTTTCGAAGTCATTGGGAGTTACTTATACTCTATTCCTATTCATAATAAGAATATTATAAAGAAATTTTTTTGATTTTATCTCTTATTTTTTTTTCAATCAAAATTGAACCGAGTGACTCTCTTACTCTTATCAGAGAATGTCATAATAGTTTTCTATTCTAATAAAAGAGAAAATTGTATCGAATACAGAATACTAAACTTCAGATAATAAGTAAGTGCAGAACAGAAAGCGTTTATTTTCTTAGTTTATTCTTGTTGTCGTCACAAGAAAGAAATTTTGCACATTTCTTTCTTGTGACGACAACAAGAATAGTTTTTGATCCCGTTCGCTAAGATAACTATTCTTAATCTTATTTTATATTTTGTGATTTTTTTACGTATTTCTCAGAACCTTTTTGTTTCTTCTATTTCTATCTTTAATTAAAATATAGATTAGAGTAGTGAGCAATCAAAAAATAGAAAATAGAGCGCAATTTTTGGAGAAAATAGAACTTAATGAAGGTTTATTAGAAAAGAAAGGTAGAAAAGAAAGGATTTGAATAATATTTGTACTCGTCAATTAGATATATTATAATTGGTTCATTTAGGAAAACGAAATCAAGTAATTTCAGTCTAACTTTGTAAAGATAGATACTATGCTTCAATAATAGATGTTCAAAATTAATGAATGACATTTTTCAATTTCAAATAGAATTTGAATTTTCAAATTGAAATAAAAATAATATATTCTATTATGAAAGCTTAAGAACTCAAGGGATCCCTTGAGTTCTTAAGCTTTCATGTCCCCAACTCCTATTATTATATTATTTTAGATTCTTACAGAGATGAGCCCAACCCTGAGTATGAACCATAAAAGAAAATACCTATTAAACCAATCACAAGAATACCAGTTACAGTACCTATTATCCAAAGAGGAATCCTTCCAGTAGTATCGGCCATTTATCTTGCTTCCTCCGCCATTTCATCAAGTTGTCATGCTAGAGACACATACAGTCATAGATAAGTATGAGATGCGATCCTTCCGAATGAGATAAGCAAATTCCTAATTAATATTTCATATTCTACCAGTATCTTTTCTTCTCTTACTTTATTTTTTATTAATATTAATTGAAGAAATAATTAGAAAATAAAACAGCAAGTACGAAAATAAGTAATAACCCCCAGTATAGACTAGTACGATTCAATTCAACATTTTGTTCGTTCGGGTTTGATTGTGTCATATCTCTCTCTCGAATTTTGATTATGTTTATCGTTGGATGAACTGCATTGCTGATATTGATCCCAAAAAAGAAACGGTAGGTACAGCTAGTCCATGAACAGCTAACCATCGGACTGTAAAAATTGGATACGTTCGATCTATAGTCATTGGTTCCTCCTAAAACTAAAAAGATCTACTAAATTCATCGAGTTGTTCCAAAGAGTCAAAACGCCCAGTTATTAATGGAATTCCTTGTCGGCTTTCTGTAAAATATTCGTTTGGCCGGGGACTTCCAAATACATCATAAGCTAAACCCGTGCTGACGAATAACCAACCCGCAATAAATAGAGAGGGTATAGTAATACTATGAATAACCCAGTATCGAATACTGGTAATAATATCGGCAAAAGAACGTTCTCCTGTGCTTCCAGACATGCTGAGCTCCGCATATTCTTGTACGATTAAAAGGGGGTCGATTCTGTAAAAGATGATATCAGTAAATGGAAATTCACTACCGTTTTTTCATCCTTGTTAGATCGTCAATATTGTACCAAGGGCTTTTTTCGAGTATACCGAATCAGTATAGCTATCCTTCCTCTAAGACAGCAACGCAATTTGAATCAGTATGTAAATGAAGGACTAGTATATAATTTCTTTTTTCTTTTCCTTGTCAATTGTCAATGTAGAAGTCTGAATTGATGATTTGAGATGAAAGTTCTTATATTTATATAAGGTTTATTTCTCTCGATTATATTATTATTGGTTTCGAACCGGAAAACTTACGTTAGGGAAAATGTGAATCCAAGGGGTTAGTTTTTATAAAAAAAAATGCAATTAAATTATCCTATTTCCACTTCCCCAATTCAATTTGATGCGAAATTCAAAAATTTCCTGTTTATACCTCTAAACTGTAGAAAAGGTTTTCTTGAAATCTTTTTTTTTTTTCATTTTAGTTTATTCCATTTAAAGCGCATTGCTGATTCGTACAGTAACAAGTAAGAGGAGTATAGAGTATTGATAAAAAAAATCTATTTCTCTTATTCATAATCAATTCGAAATTATATAATAAAAAAAAAATAGGGAAACAATCAATAAACTAGAAAACAAAAAAAATGATAAGGATTACTGGTCTACGAATGGAATTTGACTACCTTATTTGATTTGTTTATTTGAATTTTATTTGAATCAATTCTTTTTCTTTATTTCTTAGTTGAGTACTGGGTTCATTCACATAATCTCTTCAAAGAAGAGAAGGGGGTATTAGAATGTCTAAATTCACTCTTTATTTTAATAAATCAATTTGATAGTAGGATAAAACAAAAGAGCGACAAAATAAAAATAGAGTATATGCTCAAAACGATTACCTTATCTCCTTTTAGACTCTACTTCCCTTAGTTTTTTGTTAGTAGTGTAATGACTGCTTCATGCATTAACAACTAACAATTGAACTTATTCTTTTTCGTTTCAATTGCTATTTTTTCTTATCGTCTTATTAGGGAAATGTTTTTTAAACATATGTATAAAAAGAACATATTTCATTTATCCCCTTCATGCTTACTATAACTAGTTATTTTGGTTTTCTACTAGCAGCTTTAACTATAACCTCAGCTCTCTTTATTAGTCTCAACAAGATACGATTGATTTGAAATTAATTGAATGAGCACAACTCAGAAAACGAAAAAGAAATTTTTCTCCGGTACTCCGAGATTCTATAGTTCATTACCGGATATATTTACAATTATTGGTCATTGAGATTCCCTGGCACTACGAATTACTATTTCGTGATAGATAGTACCTCTCTTTTTTCCTTTCTATTTTAAGAAAAAAATTGAAATGATTGAAGTTTTTCTATTTGGAATTGTCTTAGGTCTAATTCCTATTACTTTATCGGGATTATTTGTAACTGCATATTTACAATACAGACGTGGTGATCAGTTAGACCTTTGATTAATTAACATAACAGTTTTTTTTTGATAATTTGACCTACTCTTTTCTTAAAAAAAAAATTAACAGGAGGTCAAATTCAGATTACTGTTCTGTTCAATTATTTAAATTTGCATATAATTCTCAGATTAATCAAGCCCAGAATCACGCTCTGTAGGATTTGAACCTACGACATCGGGTTTTGGAGACCCACGTTCTGCCGAACTGAACTAAGAGCGCTTTATTATTTCTTATAAAAAGTCTTCTTATGACAATAGTTAACAGCCAAGAAGAGGATTTCTTTTGTCCCCCACTCTAATCTTATCTTGAATACCTAGACTATCTTATAGAATAACATAAAAAACAAAAATGTATGTGTGATTTGAATCGATTAAAATTGATTCCTTGTTACTTCTCATAAGAGAAGTAACAGGTAGGGATGACAGGATTTGAACCCGTGACATTTTGTACCCAAAACAAACGCGCTACCAAGCTGCGCTACATCCCTTTCTTTCAATTGGTCTACATTGTCATTGTAGAGAATCCCCGTCTTGTTTTCAAAAACCTTATTTTTCATTTCTCCCATTCCTATTAATCTAGAAACATAGACAATTTTTCTTGATATTTTTTTGATTTCTTTTATTTTACCTCATATCTACGAGAAAATCTCGTAATAATATAATATTATTCATAGTATATAACATATACTCTATTATTATAATAAGATGCTTATATACATAGGAATATCAAATGATCGTAAAAAAGAACGAGGGAATACTGGGGGGAAGGGAAGAAAGGTACTTTTTTATTAGAATCTTATCTCTTTTTTATTCTCTTAAATGAAATTACGTGTAAAATACAAAGGAATCTCAAATACTTCCATATCCGATATGTATTACCATTAGATATTTTAATAAAACATTAAAAAGACGGAGGATTAAAAATGCGAGATCTAAAAACCTATCTTTCCGTGGCACCGGTACTAAGTACTCTCTGGTTCGGGTCTTTAGCGGGTTTGTTGATAGAGATCAATCGTTTATTCCCAGATGCGTTGACATTTCCTTTTTTTTCATACTAGTTTAGTTAGTAACACGGGAAGGGGTGAAGAAGATTAGAGATATAATCAAAAAATCTATGACTAATCCCTTCCCCTCTTTTTTGAATTATCAAAAATTCAATTAGATACTTAGAGACAAAATAAAGAAAGGAGGAAAGATAGCAAAAAAATGAATTCAACCTCCGCTAAATTTGAGCTCAGCGTTCAATTCTATTTCTAAAAAATAGAGTGAGAACAGAAAGGGGTCTATGAAAAAACTGGAATCCAAGATAGGAAAGTGAAATAGTGTACTATATACTATACTTCGAATCGAATTCAATATAGCTCAATTCCATAGAGTTTTAATTCCTTCTTCCACTTAAACTTGAAAAATAAATTCTATTTAATATTTCTTACTCTATTATATTGTATTGTGATTGGAACGAAATCTTTCAGAATTTCAACTTAGCAACTTTTTTATTTATTTTTGCTAGTTACTTCAAGAGTAGCAAATAAGAAGAGTTGATTGAATAAAAAACTCAAACTAAAGGAGGGTGGTCATGGCCAAGGGAAAAGATGCCCGAGTAACAGTTATTTTGGAATGTAGCAATTGTCCTCGAAACGGACTTAATAAGGAATCACGGGGGATTTCCAGATATATTACTCAAAAGAATCGACACAATACGCCGAGTCGCTTGGAATTGAGAAAATTCTGTCCCTATTGTTACAAACATACGATTCACGGGGAGATAAAGAAATAAACCAACTCCAAGTTATTTTTATTTGTGTCTCACGCTTATATCAGAAACAAAAAAAGGACATATTCTCTATTTGAGAGACCCCTAATTATTCTAGTTTAGTTAACCGAATTTAATTAACTCAAAATAAAAAAAACCATTGAATTTTGAATTCCAAAGTATTTTGGATCGGATTGAAATAGTATTTTCGAGATAAGGAATAAACAAAGTATGGAAAAATCCAAGCGACTCTTTCGGAAATCCAAACGATCTTTTCGTAGGCGTTTGCCCCCGATCCAATCGGGGGATCGAATTGATTATAGAAACATGAGTTTAATTAGTCGATTTATTAGTGAACAAGGAAAAATATTATCCAGACGGGTGAATAGATTGACCTTAAAACAACAACGCTTAATTACTATTGCTATAAAACAAGCTCGTATTTTATCTTTATTACCCTTTCTTAATAATGATAAACAATTTGAAAGAAGCGAATCGACTGCCCGAGCTAATGGTCTTAGAATCCGGAATAAATAAAAAAAGTAGGCTTACTTTCCTCTTCAATTTGAATCCAAATTCAAATTCGACAACTGAAATAGAGTTTGATGTTTTATTCGAAGAATTCGAGAATCCAATCTAATCTTGATTGGATTTCTCCTACTTACTTATCGTAAAAAAAAAAAAGAATCGGCGAAGAAGCAATCTTTTTGTATTGGATATTTATTGGACGTGTTTGGTTGCTCATTTCATTTTGAGCGACTTTATCTTTATCATACTCATTTTTATTCTACTTTCCCAGAGTTCATTCTCCAGAAAATGGCATTTTCAATAGTCGAACTTACAATTCCAATTTTTCCTTAAAATTGAAGAATTTTTTGATTTTTTTTTTTTGATCGAATTAGAAATCATATAAATACAATTCCTATTTAATATAGTTATTTGTGCAACTATTTTACGATTCAAAAGCAACCGGTTCGTGTCCAGATTGTGTATAAAATGACTATAACTATAGGATACAAAATGATTACGAATTACTGCATTTATCCGAGCGATCCACAAACTACGAAAATCCCTCTTTCGCTTATCTCTATCTCGATGAGACGAAACCAAAGCTCTGATTTTCTGTTGTATAATTGTTCGAGTAAGTCTCGAATGAGCTCCACGAAAGCTTGACGCAAATAAACGAATTTTTGTTCGACGTCTACGAGCTATATATCCTCGTGTAATTCTGGTCATTGAATAAATGAAACCTTAATGAATAACTAATGGATAATGGATTTCCTTTCTTTCAGTTATTCTTTTCCAATTTACTAGTTTAGGAATAACAACACGCATTTTTCCAATGTATAAAATAAGAATTCCAATGGCTTTCGCTACTATAACCTTCCCACCCACGATTTTTTTATTCCTATTCATTCCGATTTATTTGAATTTCTTTTAATAGAATATTTTATTTTTTCTGTTTTCGTTTTTTGATACCTAGTGTCGATACAATTTATTATTTTGAGTTGAATGCCTATATATATATATAAAAGGGAAATCGTGGGTTCCATCGTTTCTATGGTTCTTTCTAAAACGGTGAGGTCCTCTCTATACACCGGAGTCCTTTACTTCGACTTCATTTAATGAATATTATTGCTAACTTGTACAGTTCACATTCTTTTGCTCTACCCATGATCTAGTAAAAAGTCTTTCACAATGAGATCTACTTATACAGTAACGATATTTAATTATGAAGATTTGCTGGGGGTAGCTGACCCTCTTAGTCCGTTTTTCATAGTCAAATTGGGTTTTCAAAATAATAGTTGCTCGCTTAATGGATAAACATTCGTTACCAATGAGGGATTTTTTATCATCTTCCATTTTTAAAATGGAGTCAATTCAATTTGCACCAATGCAAACCATAAATTTCATATCCAATGGAAGAATTCAATAGATCTTTTTTAGTTTGATATAGTGAACGTACGTACTTCTTTCTTCGATTTCCCCTTTTCTTCTATTTGAATTTAAATTCAAAAACAGTACTAATCTTTGAACTGGAATACTGGAAACGGGGGTTCCTTCTTTCTATTCGAAATGATCTGAACGAGTCGCGCATACACCCTAGTACATGTTCCTCGTCGCTGAGGACATCCCCCGAGAGCGGGGGATTTCGTGACATTTCGGATTGGCTGTCTTGTGTTTCTAATAAGTTGTTTAATAGTTGGCATGTTGAATCGGATCCATAATGAATGGGTTGGTTTAGATTGATCCTAACCGTCTAATTATGAATTACTTTCCGATGGAATGGATGAATAAGATATTATTGAATCCGGTAATAACTAAATAAAGAAATCAAAATTGTCGATTTATTTCAACTTATTTCCCCTACTGCAATTTTAATGCTATTTTGATTTTTTATTCAACTGCTACAAGATCAACAATTCCATGAGCTTGGGCTTCCGTTGCTGACATAAAAACATCCCTTTCCATATCTTCGGATACAACCCATAAGGGTTTGTCCGTTCTTTGTACATAAACCCTTGTAATGGTTTCTCGCAATTTGAGTAGTTCTTCTGCTTCTAAGATAAATTCTCCCGTTTGTGCCTCATAAAAAGAACTCGCAGGTTGATGTATCATTACCCTGATGATGGAACAAAAGGTTCTTCTATATCGATTATGAGATGGAAAGAGATAAAGAAAAAAAAGAAAGTATAGAACAACCGTACGGGCATCTTTTAGGCATTGCATACGGCTCTAGAATGGAATTCAGTTTGACCTTCCATTAAAGAATCATCAATTAAAAAGATAGAAAATATATAGAAATTATAAAGTTTATCGGATTGACATCGTCAAACGATCCAATTACCATCCTTCCTTTCCGATTTCAGAGTAGTTACAAAAATACTATGATGGCTCCGTTGCTTTATATATTTATCTCCTCTGTGATTTAGCAATCCCAAAGTTTTTATTTTTACTCTTTTAAAAGTATATTCTAAAAGTATATTCATAAGTATATCAATAAATATCAATATCAGAATTTTGAAAAAGTTTTCAATAAAAAAAAGGTTTGTGACGCTAAAATGGGTCCCGACAATAGCGAAGATAAAATGGGCAAGACCCTTCCTACTAATTTCATACTACTCTTTCGATATATAATTGAATATTTTGAAAAAAAAAAATTCGTATATCGAATTCGATGTGCCATGCTATTATTACTTAATTTTCCTAATTTCATGCATAGTCTTGTTTTCGTAAAAAATTCATTGGCGCCAAGCGTGAGGGAATGCTAGACGTTTGGTAATCTCTCCACCGACGAGTATAAAAGATCCCATTGAAGCCGCTAATCCCATGCAGATTGTATGCACATCAGGTTGAACAAATTGCATAGTATCATAAATAGCGACCCCCGGGATTACGCATCCGCCAGGAGAGTTTATAAACAAATACAAATCCTTGTTATCATTCTCTATACTCAAATAAACCATAAGACCAATCAGTTGATTCGAAATCTCGCTATCAACCTCTTGGCCTAAAAAAAGTAATCTTTCTCGATAAAGTCGGTTGATTAGGATCAAATTTGTATCCCGTAAGAGCCGTACATGCACCTTTTGATGCATACGGTTCAACAAAAATTGAGAAAAAACGACTCAATGTGTAGATTCCCGCCCTCTTTCTTGTTAAAATGAAACTATTTATATAATTTATATATATATATTATTTATTATTTATATAGTTTAGTTTTGAGAGCGGTTTCTTAATTCTAAGAAATTCGAAAATTTCATATATTAGTGAAACGAATTTTTTTTTTTCATTTTTTCAAGAACGAAATAAGTTCGTTTTGTGCCCCTTCCCTCTTAAAAAACTATTAAACATATTGACTTAACTTATCATTGATGCATTGCTTCTTCGCGATTTCAGTTTAATCACGATATTCTTTTCTTGTTCCTGAAAAGGTCTTTTCAATTCTTTTAGGTTTATGCTCTACTCCGAGTAAAAATCTGCCCAATTTTGATTTGCACATATAGGACAAATATCAATAATATTACGTTTTTTTTTTACAACTTAATTTTTTTTTTTCAATTGATTTCATATCTTCTATCAATGCAAAATATTAAACATGTATTTATTTATTTCCTCGCTGGATTCGTTTAAAGTGAAAAGTTTGAGATTACTATTACTCTCAAATATATTGAATATTATTCAATAATAATCTTTTATTATCTATGGGTATACGTAGTAATAAATAAAAAATCAATTCAAAATGTTTTTTTTCTAAAAGGAGCCTTAATACTTTACTTATGAAAACTTCATTTTAGTGTTCCAAAAAATTCAACCATAAATTATTCTAATTGATAATATGAATTTGAATATCCCTCAAATCGAATTGCATTTCACGTTCCAAATTATTGGTAATTCAATCTTTTTTGGCCGAAACATAGGATATCTCAATCGGGGGAGAGAACGGGGGAAATCCCATATGACCAAATATATCTGACAAGTCGCACTATAAGTCAACCCAAGAGGCATCTTCCTCTCCAGGACTTCGAAAAGGTACTTTTGGAACACCAATAGGCATACAATGAAAGAAAAAAGAATTAAGTACTATATTGGACTTTGATATGGAAGCGTAACAATGCGTTTATTGGCTTACTAATATTGTCTTTTATCATATTTGAGTCATAAACCGCTCAAAATGTTTACGATTCCGAATAGTTCTTTTCTTTTGAATGATTCCTAAATATAGATGCATTTGTTGATCGAAAATGGGATTAACCCCATTGCGTATTGTTCCTTATCGGGTATAGAATAGATCTGCTTCTCTTTCTTACTAGGAACCAAATTGTTCCGTTTTTACAGAATAGAACAAAACAAATATTACTCCTTTCTAGAAGATAATTCCACAAAGGGGAGGTTCATAGCATAGTTTTTGCGAATGCAATAAAGTTACATAGTGTCTATTTTTCGTTGATAAAGAGGTATTTCCATGGGTTTACCTTGGTATCGTGTTCATACCGTCGTATTGAATGATCCCGGTCGTTTGCTTTCTGTCCATATAATGCATACAGCCTTAGTTGCTGGTTGGGCTGGTTCAATGGCTCTATATGAATTAGCAGTTTTTGATCCCTCTGATCCCGTTCTTGATCCAATGTGGAGACAAGGTCTGTTCGTTATACCGTTTATGACTCGTTTAGGAATAACCAATTCATGGGGCGGTTGGAGTATTACAGGGGGAACTATAACGAATCCGGGTATTTGGAGTTACGAAGGTGTGGCCGGTGCACATATTGTGTTTTCTGGGTTGTGCTTCTTAGCGGCTATCTGGCATTGGGTGTATTGGGATTTAGAAATATTTTGTGATGAACGTACAGGAAAACCCTCTTTGGATTTGCCCAAGATTTTTGGAATTCATTTATTTCTTTCAGGGTTGGCTTGTTTTGGTTTTGGCGCATTTCATGTAACAGGATTGTACGGTCCGGGAATATGGGTGTCCGATCCTTATGGACTAACCGGAAAGGTACAACCTGTAAATCCAGCGTGGGGGGTAGAAGGTTTTGATCCTTTTATTCCGGGAGGAATAGCTTCTCATCATATTGCAGCGGGTACTTTAGGCATATTAGCAGGCCTATTTCATCTTAGTGTCCGTCCACCCCAACGTCTGTATAAAGGATTACGTATGGGAAATATTGAAACCGTGCTTTCCAGTAGTATCGCTGCTGTCTTTTTTGCCGCTTTTGTTGTTGCGGGAACTATGTGGTATGGTTCAGCAACTACCCCTATCGAATTATTTGGTCCCACCCGGTATCAATGGGATCAGGGATATTTCCAGCAAGAAATATATCGAAGAGTTAGCACTGGATTAGCTCAAAATCAAAGTTTATCAGAAGCTTGGTCTAAAATTCCCGAAAAATTAGCTTTTTATGATTACATCGGGAATAATCCGGCAAAAGGGGGGTTGTTCAGAGCAGGATCAATGGACAACGGGGATGGAATAGCTGTTGGTTGGTTAGGGCATCCTATTTTTAGAGATAAAGAAGGGCGTGAACTTTTTGTACGCCGTATGCCTACTTTTTTTGAAACATTTCCGGTTGTTTTGGTAGACG